AAAAAAAAACAAAGGTATGACTGGCATAAAATCTACAATTGGATTTAAAAAAGCATAGGCCTCGGGTAATTTGACAAAGAAAAAACTACTCGAATAAAGGACAGAATTAAGACAGATACCGATCAAACTAAAAATATTAAGCATAACAAAGATTTTTTTCTTGGAGATAATTGCATTTTTATTGAGTTATTGATATAAGGCAAAAAATGATGAAGAAAGTAAAGTGGACCAAAAAATATTTTGAACTCACTCACCTAATCAAAAATCCTCCCATTCTCAAAAGAGAATAGAAGAAATCCTACTTTTATACAATATCTTCTATCTTAATGAAATTATATGTAATGATCAATCAATTCCGGATTAATTCGATAGATATCTACACGTGGCAAAATTCTATCAACAATCTATTCCATAGATATTTATTTGCGCTGGAATTAACGACCAATCCGTGCTAATATTAGTTTTTTTAGTGAAGAATAGAAATAGAAATGGGGCGTGGCCAAGTGGTAAGGCAACGGGTTTTGGTCCCGCTATTCGGAGGTTCGAATCCTTCCGTCCCAGTTATCTCAGAAAAGAAAAAAAGGAATATATATATTCCTTTTTTGAACAACCCTCTGTTTAAGAGTGTAATAATAATATTGGATAGAATGTGATTCTTTTTTCTAATTTTTACTGATTCTTCTTCTTCTCTAATCATATTTTTTTTTTTATGATTGATCCTCCCCATCATCCCCATAGAATTGGGGGGGGTGGATAGAACTTAATCAGCAATGAAAAGGTATCCATTTTCTGTATGAATCTCATTAACAAACGATCGAGTAAATTACATATGTAACAGATCCATTTTCTTTGAACCTAATTTTTAGGCATTTTTTCTTTGTCTCTTATAAAAATGGTTGTAAATTGCTCTAACATTTGAGGCGGTTGTTCATACATTTTTTTTTATGGTTAGTAATCAGATGAAAGAATAACGTTCCCTTAATATATCAATCTTTTTTATCCACTTTATCCAATTCCATAAAAAAAGAAAGAAATTGGATTTTTTTCAATTGATCTATCTGTTTTAAATTGTTTTAAATCATTGGTGTTTCAATTTGAAAAGAAACATGGATTGATCTTTCTTATGAAGATTAAAAAAAAAAATGTGGTACTTACTCAAAAACATTATTTATTATTTAAATAATGATGGGGAAGTAGGAAATTATTTAATTAAATATTCTGAATGACTTCTTATGAGTTTTTGATATTTGGAAAAGTGTGAGAGTGCTGAATCTATCCTATCGAGTCACTGCAAGATGTAGATTCAAAAAGAATTCATTATTGCTGAGACTTTTTCAGAAAATATCTACCCATTAATAACCATTATAGAAGGACAAAAGTATAGATTACTATTTACCGACAGACCCAATGACTATTCATGATTCCATAATTGAATCAATTACATACTGATTCCAAGCTAGAGGAATGTTATGGTAAAACTTCGTTTGAAACGATGTGGTAGAAAGCAACGTGCGACTTGAAGGACATGATCAGCTGTGGATGTAAAAATCCACCATTTTATTAGGAATGAAAGTGCTCTTGGCTCGACATCTGTTGTTCTGTTCGACTAGAACCCCCAGTTTTTTTGGGATTGTAATGAAAATAGTACATGATGGAGCTCGAGTAGAAAGTATTGAGTCATTTTTCAAGGGCAAGGGTCTAGGGTTAGTGCCGATGAATAAGCTGGAATAACTTCGTAAGTATATTTTCGATATATAAATTGAAAGAATTCAATTCGAGAAAGTTTCAAATCCAAAAAGAAAATTTGTTGGGCTTGGTAAAACTCTTTCAATCAAAAGTGTAACACGCGGGAATTAACCGTTCTTATAATTCGTTGATAGAAAGAAATCACAAAAAGGTATGTTGCTGCCATTTTGAAAGGATTAAGGATCACCGAAGTAATGTCTAAACCCAATGATTCAAAGAACAGATAAAGGATCCTGGAACAAGGAAACACCATTTTCAATTGTCTCAACAACTAAATCAGAATGAAGAATAAAAACGGATTTTAAACGAGACAAGAAGGGGGTTAGAGACCACTCAATAAACGAAATGCCTAAGGTTTTTTTTTTGAGCTATTGAGGAGTTATCCAACTTGAGTTATGAGTACAATTTTTTTTTTAGGAAAGAAAAAGGACTTAAATCATAGTCTAATTGATTTGAAGATTTTATGGATCTATATTGCCATATAATTCTATACACAAACATAGACATAACTTCGAATCATTTTTTCTTGAGCCGTACGAGGAGAAAACTTCTTATACGTTTCTAGGGGGGGTCTTGTTCATCTACATCTATCCCAATGAGCCGTCTACCGAATCGTTGCAATTGATGTTCGATCCCGAAGAGACGGAAGAGATCTTCGGAAAGTTGGTTTTTATGATCCGATAAAGAATCAAACTTATTCAAATGTTCCTGCTATTCTATATTTCCTTGAAAAAGGCGCTCAACCTACAGGAACTGTTCATGATATTTCAAAAAAAGCGGAGGTTTTTAAGGAACTTCGCTTTAATCAAACGAAATTCAATTAATGAAAAAAAGTGTGGGGATGACTCGTAGATCATATATAGTATAAGTTTTTCTATACTATTTCTCCTTCTCTTACTGTATCCATACCCATTTATATTATTGTTCCCATAGAATCCCATGTTATATTGTTCTATAATGAACAAAAGAAATATAAGCTAGATATTAAAAAATCGCGCGACTCAAATTGGATCTTTTTTCCTACTTTTTTTCTCTATCTACACCTTTTTGTATCTAATATCTATGTAGTGCCAATCTAACCCCAGTCCTTACTTTTTTGATTAAAATTGAATTTCTTTCTATTTTCACCATTGTATTCTTTTCGCATTATGTTGACAACAGCGCATCGAACAAATATAATTTGATCGTGTATAAATCTATTTATCTCCGTCCTATAGGTTTGGTTTTTTACTTTACTTCATTCAACTGCTGAGTTCGTTGAATTCGCTGTGATATGTGATACAAGAAGTTTTTTTTTAGTGAAAAAAAAATTGATTGTGTCATGCAATCAAATTTATTTATTTTGATTTCGATTGTATCTACACATCCTAATTCTTTTTATATTTTTATTCGGGTTGCTAACTCAACGGTAGAGTACTCGGCTTTTAAGTGCGGCTAGGATCTTTTACACATTTGGATGAAGCAAGGAATTCGTCCAGACCATCGGTAGAGTTTGTAAGACCGCGACTGATCCTGAAAGGGAATGAATGGAAAAAATAGCATGTCGTATCAATAGAGAATTCTGAGAATATTGCATTCTTACCGGATCGGTACAAAGGCTTATTTTAAAGTCTTGGAACGGAACAAAATGAATTCGAAGTTGGGTCAAGTCAATAAATGGATAGAGCCCCATGGCTCCAATTATAGGGAAATAAAAAGCAACGGGCTTCTGTTCTTAATTTGAATGATTACCCGATCTAATTAGACGTTAAAAATATATTATTGCCTAATGCGGGAAAGGCTTCTCCTATGAGTGGATTATTCATTTTTTTTTAATGAATCCTAACTATTAGCTATTCTCCATTAGGGATTGGAGATAAATGTGTAGAAGAAGCGGTATATTGATAAAGATAATTTTTTTTCCAAAATCAAAAGAGCGATTGGATTGCAAAAAAAAAAAATAAAAAATTTCTAACCATCTTGTTATCCTATAACGAACATAAACCTATTAGATGAAAAAAGAGAGGATAGAGAGTCCATCGATGAGCTCACCTGTCTCCGAGGTATCTATTCTTTACTATACTATCTTATATAATATCTTGTTTTGACCGTATCGCACTATGTTTCATTTGATAATCCAAGAAATCACCTATCTTTGGTTCAAATCTAATTTCAAATGGAGGAATATCAAGGATATTTAGAACTCAATAAATTTAGTCAAAATGACTTCCTATATCCACTTATCTTTCAGGAGTATATTTATGCACTTGCTCATGATCATATTTTAAATAGATGCATTTTGTCGGATAATTTTAGTTATGACAATAAATCCAGCTCACTAATTGTGAAACGCTTAATTACTCGAATGTCTCAACCGAATCATTTAATTATTTCTGATAATGATTCCAACCAAAATCCATTTTTGGGGCCTAACAAGAATTTAGATTATCAAAATCAAATGATATCAGAGGGATTTGCAGTCGTTGTGGAAATTCAATTTTCCCTACGATTAGTATTTTCCTTAGAAAGGAAAGAAATAGTAAAATCTCATAATTTACGATCAATTCATTCAATATTTCCTTTTTTAGAAGACAATTTTTTACATTTAAATTATGTGTCGGATATACTAATACCCCACCCCATCCATCTGGAAATCTTGGTTCAAACTCTTCGTTACTGGGTGAAAGATACCTCTTCTTTGCATTTATTACGATTCTTTCTCTATGAGTATCAGAATAGGAATAGTCTTATTACTCCAACTCCAAAAAAATCAATTTCCATTGTTTCAAAAAGGAATCAAAGATTATTCTTGTTTCTATATAATTCTTATGTATGTGAATACGAATCTATCTTCATTTTTATTTGTAACCAATCTTTTCATTTACGATCAATATCTTCTGGAACTTTTTTTGAGCGAATATATTTCTATGGAAAAATAAAACATCTTGTAGAAGTCTTTTCTACTGATTTTCCTACCGTCCTATGGTTGTTCAAAGACCCGTTTATGCATTATGTTAGGTATCAAGGAAAATCAATTCTGGCATCAAAAGGTGCACCTCTTTTGCTGAATAAATGGAAATATTACCTTGTAAATTTTTGGCAATGTCATTTTTACCTATGGTCTCAACCAGGAAGGATCCATATAAACCAATTATCCAAAAATTCCCTCGACTTTCTGGGCTATCTTTCGAGTGTGCGACTAAATCCTTCAGCGGTACGGAGTCAAATGCTCGAAAATTCATTTATAATGGATAATCCTATTAAAAAGTTCGATA